TGCGAAATCTATCCCTTTTTAGTTAAAAGTTTTCTTAGAATCCAATCCAACCTTTCCCTTTAAGGAATTTAATTGGTTAGCATAATATCTAATAAATAGAAAATCGAATAGTAGATAATCTGTTATGAAAGAAAGAAAACATTCTTTGAAGAATCAAGATTCGTAACCAATCCTTGCCTTATTTGTTGGATTAGGTCTAACTTTCTTGACTAAACTGCAAGAGTGGAACTTTACGAGATGAAATAGGGAAAGACAGAAGATAAAACTTAAAAGGATAATTGAAGTGACTCGTCTTCGAATCAACTTTGGTTGGGGGTTCGAAAAAGGAATAAAAATAAAGTAAATTCAAGGAGGAGCTTTCCTTTTTTTAAGGGCCCCTCGGGGGGTCGTGGAATGCTTTTCTTCTCCTCTTATTCCATATGGAATACAATCAGTTAAAATAAGAAGGAATAGGGGAATATTCGACCGTTTCAATTCTTTATTTATCTTTTATTCCAAAATTCTCCCGAAAATCCAATTTCATTTTTCAATGGGGTTAGATGATCTAGTTCTTAATATTATTACTTTACTCAACTGACAGATTCCACAACAAATCTCTTGATTCGGAATTAGGGACTCATGTCGCATCTGATGAATCGATTCTCTTTTACACTTCTGTATCTCACTCGATCTTGTTTTTTAGTATTATCTAAAATAACCGATGAATTCTGAATTTTCCATAACTTAGGTAAGTGCTTTACCAACATATGTAGTGTAGTAAAAAAATAAATGGAATTTAACCCTTTCATGCTTACTATAACTAGTTATTTCGGTTTTCTACTGGCTGCTTTAACTATAACCCCAGCTCTATTTATTGGTTTGAACAAGATACGTCTTATTTGAAATGAATTGAATGAATAAGTCAGAAAAGAAAAATCTTTCTTTTGGATTCCTGGTATTCTACGACTCTTTTCCACACTAATTACCAATTCTTTTCTTGGTCATTGAGATTCGTGGATAATTTAGACTACTATTTAGGGATAGATCGTACCTCTTTTTTTTTATCCCCTCGAACAAATCGAAATGATTGAAGTTTTTCTATTTGGAATCGTTTTAGGCCTAATTCCTATTACTTTAGCGGGATTATTCGTGACTGCGTATTTGCAATACAGGCGTGGGGATCAGTTGGATCTTTGATTGAGTAATATTTCTTTTTTGATTGACCTCCTCCAGACCAGAGAGGAGGTCAAATTGGAGTTGCAATTCAACTTTGTTTTGTTAAGTTATTTTACTCTGCTTCGACATAAGATAGATGGAATCACGCTCTGTAGGATTTGAACCTACGACATCGGGTTTTGGAGACCCGCGTTCTACCGAACTGAACTAAGAGCGCTTTCATTCAAAAAGAAAACCCTTTTCTACTCCTAACGTGTCTCACGTACGTATAGTATCCACAAATTCAAGTTATACCCACTTTAATTGATCTCCTCGCTACTGCCCATAAAGAAGAAAGAAGTAATAGGTAGGGATGACAGGATTTGAACCTGTGACATTTTGTACCCAAAACAAACGCGCTACCAAGCTGCGCTACATCCCTTTTCCAAATTGTTGTACAATGGCATTGTACACAATTCCTGTCTTGTTTTCCACATCGTAATTTTCTTCTCTTTCTCTATCTATATAGAACCTTCTTGTCATTTCTTCTTTTTGGTCTCATATAATCAAGTCAAGGAATGGTATACATCTAAAATCGAATCTAATTTCACCTATAAAAGAAAGATTACTATTCCTTGGTAATGTATAGGAAGAAGAGGTCATCTTTTTCTTTTTTAGGGATAGGAAAATCTCGTCTATACGGTTCATTCTATATAGAATATTGATTTTGTTTTTTTAGTTAGGAATTTCGCATAAACAAAAGAAATACAAAAGATCTTGGGCAAGAGTATCTGATCATATATGTATTCCAATAAGGAAGGAGGATTTTCAATGCGGGATATAAAAACATATCTCTCTGTAGCACCCGTGCTAAGTACTCTATGGTTTGGGGCTTTAGCAGGTTTATTGATAGAAATTAATCGTTTATTCCCAGATGCTTTGTCATTCCCTTTTTTTTAATTCTAGTTATTGCTATGCGAGGAATTCTTCGTGACATGACGAAAATTTTCCCTTTTTCAATCCTTTTTTTTTTTTTTAGTATAGGAAGGAAAAAGAAAGAAAAGATGGATTGGGTTGAACCTCAGAGTCATGAAAAATTCGGTAAATCCCATTTTGGAAAACAGAAATTCAATTAAAAGCGGTATCCAAGCTAAGTCAGGCCTCAGAAATCAGAGCATAGAAAGAGGCTGGGCTGGCTACTTAAATGAAAGGATTTCGAAGCAAAATCCTTGCTAATTCGACAAGGATTGTATTCTTTAATTATTTCTCCATTTTTTATTACTTAATTTAAGAATTTCCAAAATTTTTTATTCTAATGGATTTTATTCTTCTTCTTCGGATTCAAAATAGAAGAATAAAAGAATAAGTAGAAGAATTAAGTTAAGTCAATCCAAAAAAGAAAGGAGGTTCATGGCCAAGGGGAAAGATGTTAGAATCAGACTTATTTTGGAATGTATCAGTTGTGTTCGAAAAGGTGCCAATAAGGAATCGACGGGGATTTCTAGATATAGTACTCAAAAGAATCGCCACAATACACCTGGACAATTAGAATTCAAAAAATTTTGTCGTTATTGTCGCAAGCATACGACTCATGGCGAAATAAAAAAATAGGAGCATCGTGTGTTCGATCTTTCCAAAGAACAGATTTAATATATAGAACATAGATAGAATACAAAATACAAATCAACTCATTTGATTTCAGGTAGATATTATTTCATATGTATAGAGGGTATTCATATACTATATATGAATCAAATAATATATGGACCAAAGAAAGACTACTTCTTCTGGATCCAAAATTAATAAAATAAAGAAATCCATTTTTTTTCCAATTTTTTAATAAAGAATAAATCATGTATACATCTAAACAACCTTTTCATAAATCTAAGCAACCCTTTCGTAAATCCAAGCAAACTTTTCAAAAATCCAAGCAAACTTTTCGTAAGTCCAAGCAAACTTTTCGTAAATCCAAACAACCTTTTCGTAAATCCAAACAACCTTTTCGTAAATCCAAACAACCTTTTCGTAGGCGTCCTCGGATTGGCCCGGGGGATCCAATTGATTATAGAAACATGAGTTTAATTAATCGATTTATTAGTGAACAAGGAAAAATATTATCGAGACGAATAAATAGATTAACCTTGAAACAACAACGATTAATTACTCTTGCTATAAAACAGGCTCGTATTTTATCTTTCTTACCATTTCGTAACTATGAGAATGAGAAGCAATTTCAAGCCCAGTCAATTTCAATAATTACTGGTCCTAGACCCAGAAAAAATAGACATATTCCTCAATTAACGCAAAAGTTCAATTCCAATCGAAACTTAAGAAACTCCAACCAGAATTTAAGAAACAACAATCGGAACTTAAGTTCCGATTGTTGATGTTTTATTCGAAAGGGCCAGACCTATATATAAGGAAAGTAATCCAGTTTTGATTCTTGTGTTTGTTATAAGAAAGAAAAATGGGGAAGAATAAATAGTTTTTTTATTTATTGCAACATGCTCGTTGATTCTTACCACTTAATCTTAATTTATTGTATCTTCCCGGAGTTCCCTCTCCGGGAATTCGGTTTTAATTATTCCTGTATATTACTTTTTTATCCATTTAATTGATGATCTTTATTTTATTGGAAATCGTGTAAAGATTATTTGGATTTGATACAGCTACTTGTGCAAGCATTTTACGATTAAGAATCAATTCCTTCTTGTACAGATTGTGTATTAATTTACTATAACTATTGAATACTTTATATATCCGCGTTGCTGCGTTTATCCGAGTGATCCACAAACGACGAAAATCCCTCTTTTGCCTGCCTCTATCTCGATGAGAGGAAACAAAAGCTCTTCTTACTTGTTGAGTAATCATTCGATTAAGTCTTAAATGAGCCCCTCTAAAGTTTGAGGCAAATGAACGCATTTTTGTTCGTCGTCTCCGAGCTATATATCCTCGCGGAACTCTGGTCATTGAATCAAATTAACCTTAATGAATAACTAATGATTTCTCTTCTTTTAGCCATCCTTTTTCCCATTAATAACAAAACGAATTATTCCGATATATAAAATATTAATTCCAATGGCTTTTGCTACTGTAACCTTCCCAACCACGATTTTTTATTCTATTCCCTTCAGTTATTTCGCATAGAAATAACAAATTCTAACGATACTCAAAAAAATAGTGGGTTCCATCGTTTCTATGGTTCCCTTTTAAACGGTGAGGCCCTCTCTATACACCGGAGCCCTTTCTTTCATTTCATCAAAAGGTATTGTGAACTTGTATAGTTCACATTCTTTGGCTCTACCTATCCATTATAGAGTAAATAGCTCTTTTCACAATAAGAGTTATCCATACAGTGACGGCATTTAATTATGAAAGTTGGCTAAGTAGCTGACCCTGTTAGTCCGTTCTTTTAAGATAAAGGAGCATAAGCCTTTTTCTTTTTATTACTATTTCCTCCGCTTAATGGATAACCATTCTCTACCAATGGGGGAATTGCTTCTTATTTCCAATTTAGATGATTGGATTTGCACCAAAGGAAACCAGAAATTCCATATTACCATAGAAATCTAGGATAGAGCTTCTCTATCCTATTCATTGGTACCGATCATGGATACTTCCAAAATTGTCTTATTTGTTTGAACTCATGATCTGAACGAGTCACACATACACCCTAGCACATGTTCCTCGACGCTGAGGACATCCCTTAAGCGCGGCCGATTTTCTAGCATTTCGTATTGGCTGTCTTGCGTTTCTAATAAGTTGTTTAACCGTTGGCATGTCGTATGTATATAGAAAAAAAGGATTGGTTTAGATCGATCTTAACCTGATGATTGATCATCATGAAGTATTTCTATTTTCTATTAAATCGCAGAAAACCTGAATTTAGGTTTGAAATAAATTTACAAGAAATGCGACCACTACCAATCCTTAAACATTTCTGGAAACCACACTGGATCAGTATCGCAGTGCTCGTCAATCATTTCATCCCCTACAATATCGACAAGTCCATAAGCTTTGGCTTCGTCTGCTGACATAAAAACATCCCTTTCCATGTCTTCGGATACAACCCAAAAAGGCTTGCCTGTTCTTAGTGCATAAACCCTTGTGATCATTTCGCGAACTTTGTGTAACTCCTCCACTTCTAGTAAAAATTCTGGTGTCCTTGCCCGATAATAAGCACTAGCAGGTTGGTGAAGCATAATCCTCGCGTGAGGGAATGCTATACGCTTGGTGGGTTCTCCTCCAAGCAGAATGAAGGATGCCATGGACGCAGCTATTCCGAGGCATATTGTATATATATCTGGTGTCACCGTTTGCATCGTATCAAAAATTGCCATTCCTGAGATTAGCCACCCGCCTGGGGAGTTTATAAACAAAAAAATATCGCTAATTCCATCTTCTATACTGAGATATACCATGAGACCTGTAATATGATTCGTGATCTCGCAACGAATCTCTTGACCTAAAAAAAGTGTCCTTTCTCGATACATAACATTGTATAAGTCAACCCAAGTCGCTTCTTCATCTCCGGGAATCCGGTAAGGTACTTTTGGAACACCAATGGGCATATTAGATTAATATTATTAAATTTAAGTAAGAAAACTATACTTTAATATGGAAACGTAAGAATGGAAGAGAAAGAAAGAATCCGCAGTTTATTGTCTTTTTTTTTTTTTCTTATTCTATATGAATACTATGGATTCTATTAATACGTAGATTGAAATAATACATAGATTGAAAGGTTATATCTATAAGGAAGGTAAGACAGATTGAATAAAGAAAAAAGAATCGGTGATTGGAATGATAAACAAAGAGGGATAGGGATCTATTCTTCGTTTTTTTTCCAAATAGGCCAAGCTACCCATTGCATATTGGCACTTATCGAGTATAGAATAGATCTGCTTCTCTTTCTTCTTACGAACAGAATTGGCTTCTTATTTTTAATGGAATGAAATAAATATTCACGCTTTCTGACACAGAATCCCCTAAAGGGGTTAGGTACATAGGATATGGATAGTCTTTTCCAATGCGATAAAATAAAGCGACATCGTGTCTATTTTTCTTTGCTAAAGGGGTATTTCCATGGGTTTGCCTTGGTATCGTGTTCATACTGTTGTATTGAATGATCCGGGTCGATTGCTTTCGGTGCATATAATGCACACAGCTCTAGTTTCTGGTTGGGCCGGCTCGATGGCTTTATACGAATTAGCGGTTTTTGATCCCTCTGATCCTGTTCTGGATCCAATGTGGAGACAAGGTATGTTCGTCATTCCCTTCATGACTCGTTTAGGAATAACCAATTCGTGGGGTGGTTGGGGTATTTCAGGAGGAACTGTAACGAATCCGGGTATTTGGAGTTATGAAGGTGTGGCAGGTGCGCATATTGTGTTTTCTGGCTTGTGTTTCTTGGCAGCTATCTGGCATTGGGTATATTGGGACCTAGAAATATTCTGTGATGAGCGGACGGGAAAACCCTCTTTGGATTTGCCCAAGATTTTTGGAATTCATTTATTTCTTGCAGGGGTGGCTTGCTTTGGCTTTGGCGCATTTCATGTAACGGGTTTGTATGGTCCTGGGATATGGGTGTCCGATCCTTATGGACTAACTGGAAAAGTACAAGCTGTAAATCCAGCGTGGGGTGTAGAAGGTTTTGATCCTTTTGTTCCGGGGGGAATAGCTTCTCATCATATTGCTGCGGGTACATTGGGCATATTAGCGGGCCTATTCCATCTTAGTGTCCGTCCGCCTCAACGTCTATACAAAGGATTACGTATGGGCAATATTGAAACTGTACTTTCCAGTAGTATCGCTGCTGTTTTTTTTGCAGCTTTCATAGTTGCCGGAACTATGTGGTATGGGTCAGCAACTACCCCAATCGAATTATTTGGGCCTACTCGTTATCAGTGGGATCAGGGATACTTTCAGCAAGAAATATATCGAAGAGTTAGCGATGGGTTAGCCGAAAATCTTAGTTTATCAGAAGCTTGGTCTAAAATTCCCGAAAAATTAGCCTTTTATGATTATATTGGTAATAATCCGGCAAAGGGGGGATTATTCAGAGCAGGCTCAATGGACAATGGGGATGGAATAGCTGTTGGATGGTTAGGACATCCCGTCTTTAGAGATAAAGAAGGGCGCGAGCTTTTTGTACGCCGTATGCCTACTTTTTTTGAAACATTTCCGGTTGTTTTGGTAGATGAAGAGGGAATTGTGAGAGCGGACGTTCCTTTTAGAAGAGCAGAATCCAAATATAGTGTTGAACAAGTAGGCGTAACGGTGGAGTTCTATGGTGGCGAACTTAATGGAGTAAGTTATTCTGATCCTGCTACTGTAAAAAAATATGCGAGGCGTTCCCAATTAGGGGAAATTTTTGAATTAGATCGGGCTACTTTGAAATCGGATGGTGTTTTTCGCAGCAGTCCAAGGGGTTGGTTCACTTTTGGTCATGCTACCTTTGCTTTGCTCTTCTTTTTCGGACACATTTGGCATGGCGCTAGAACCTTGTTCCGAGATGTTTTTGCTGGTATTGATCCAGACTTGGATGCTCAAGTGGAATTTGGAACATTCCAAAAAGTTGGAGATCCAACTACAAGGAGACAGGCAGTCTGATACCACATTGCTATGGTATCTTTCATCTCTCTTTTTTGATTTGACATGGGAAACATCTCCCATCCTTTCTTTGACTCTTTTTCTTTCTTTATATGGGAAATGATCCCAAATGACAAATGAATAGGTGTGGAAGTTATAATTGTAAATAAACCACGATCGAATCTATGGAAGCATTGGTTTATACGTTCCTTTTAGTTTCGACTTTAGGGATAATTTTTTTCGCTATCTTCTTCCGAGAACCACCTAAGGTTCCGACTAAAAAAATGAAATAATTTCATTGAAGTAAGAAGTCTCCCCATCTGGGAGACTTCTTACTTCAATTAGTCCCCGTGTTCTTCGAATGGATCTCTTAATTGTTGAGAGGGTTGCCCAAACGCGGTATATAAGGCATACCCAGTAAAGCTTACAAGTAAACCAGATATGGAGATGGCGACTAAAGTTGCTGTTTCCATTTTTATAGAATTTCAAGATTACAATGGATCTACGAAAAGATCGTGTATTTACAACTACAACGGAATAGTATACAAAGTCAACACCAATGATTAAATAGAATTTATGGCTACACAAACCGTTGAAGATAGTTCTAGACCTGGGCCAAGACGAACTCGCGCAGGTAGTTTATTGAAACCCTTGAATTCGGAATATGGGAAAGTAGCTCCGGGTTGGGGGACTACTCCTTTTATGGGGGTCGCAATGGCTTTATTCGCGATATTCCTATCTATCATTTTAGAAATTTATAATTCTTCTGTTTTACTGGACGGAATTTTAATGAATTAGGTTTCTACTAACTAAAACTACGAAGTCATAGTTTTTCCATCCAAAAAAGCCTTTCTACTTTAAGCTCTACATTTCTAGACATTCTGGTAGTTCGACCGTGGAATTTTTTTGTTTCGGTATCTCTGGAATATGAGTGTGTGACTTGTTAGAATTGATCCTATTGATAATACATAGAAAGGGCCTGTTATCTCTATCAAGATGATTCTAATTCGTCGGATATTTATTATTTATTCTAGTATCTGGAACACGAAATAGATAGAGTGGATCAAGAAAAAAAAATGGAACTATGATTCATACTCACTATTCAGACCTCGCAACCAGACTGAAAAAAATTCAAGTAGTTTTTAATAAAAAAAGAAAATGTCTTCCTTCCAAATTTGTTTGCCCAAAAGACAACTTTTTTTTTTCTCTTGATTTTGTCGAGTTATTACACCGATTCAATAAATGATCATCAAGCGGTTCTTATTCGAAGAACCCTTGCCTTTTGTTTAGCTTGAGACTCAATCATCGTGGCTCTAGTATGAATCTAAGGTTTTAATTGAACTGATTCATAGGATCGCAACAAGATAATTTCTATCAGAAAACTACTAGAATTTTTGCTTTATTTATTTACTAGTAAAACAAAACAAGAGTAAATCCGCATTACGCAAAAAAAAAAAAAAAGAAATCCAAAATAGGGAAGAGAAAAGTCAAGAGGCCTCTAATGACCAACATAAGGCAAAGAAAGGAAGACAGATGAGCCAACTTGAGATTTTTTGGCATTATCATCACAAAGAATAAATTCTGGATTTTTCTTATTTCATATCTTCAAGGCAAATCGACCCAATCCAGTGGCTGATGAAGTTTTGAACCCTTTTTTTTCTAATATCCGTTGAAAATTTGTGTGTTTCTGCTTGAGCCGTACGAGATGAAATTTTCATATACGGTTCTCGGAGGGGGACTCGGGTTAGTTACCTATCTCAATAAAGTATATGATTGGTTTGAGGAACGTCTTGAGATTCAGGCAATTGCGGATGATATAACTAGTAAATATGTTCCTCCTCATGTCAACATATTTTATTGTTTAGGGGGAATTACACTTACTTGTTTTCTAGTACAAGTCGCTACAGGTTTTGCTATGACTTTTTACTACCGCCCAACCGTTACAGAGGCTTTTTCCTCGGTTCAATACATAATGACCGAGGCCAACTTTGGTTGGTTAATCCGATCAGTTCATCGATGGTCAGCAAGTATGATGGTTCTAATGATGATCCTGCACGTATTTCGTGTGTATCTCACAGGTGGATTTAAAAAACCCCGCGAATTAACTTGGGTCACAGGTGTGGTTTTGGCTGTATTGACTGCATCGTTTGGTGTAACTGGTTATTCTTTGCCTTGGGATCAAATTGGTTATTGGGCAGTCAAAATTGTGACAGGTGTACCTGAAGCGATTCCGGTAATAGGATCGCCTTTAGTGGAGTTATTGCGTGGAAGTGCTAGTGTGGGCCAATCCACTTTGACTCGTTTTTATAGTTTACATACTTTTGTACTGCCTCTGCTTACCGCCGTATTTATGTTAATGCACTTTCCAATGATACGTAAGCAAGGTATTTCGGGTCCTTTATAGGGAAGGCATATCATAGAGAAAGATAATTCTAATTCTCATATATCATATCGGGTAGGTTGTGGTATTTCATTGCTACAAACATGGGTTATTGTAAAATAAGACATGTCATTTGGATACTTTTCTTCAACTCCGAAGTATTTTGATACAAATAGTTGAAGTTAATTTTACGAAAGAAAATAAGGCGGATTATGGGAGTGTGTGACTTGAATTATTGATTTGGCCATGCAGATAAAGAATTGGATCTGCCACATTAGAATTCACAACCAAAGGTGTCTCCGCATCCAATCAACACGTAAGTCCCCTATCTAGGAAGGATAGGCTGGTTCACTTGAGGAGAATATTTTCTATGATCATACCCCGACCATGTCATCCATGAACAGGCTCCGTAAGATCCCATAGAGTAGAAATGGAATAAGTCATATCACATGATCTAATTCTCTATTTATTACACTTACTTTTTTATTATAGTATGGAAATGCATTCATTTTCTTTGCATCGATTGCGATCCGCAATACTATCGGAGTAAAAGAAGGTATCTAAGGAAGAACGTAGGCTAGACTTTTGGATTTTTTATTAGTAACAAGTAAATACTTTGTTTGGACGTAAGAAATTTGCGATATTGAGGGGATAAACACCAACTAATCAAGAGACATGAGACAATCCACAAAGCAATTGATCATGATCAAATTTGCAAGCCCACTTGGATATTGAGCATTTACCCATAAGAATAGGATTCTTTTCAATGAGTAGTTGTAGGTGCAACTTCGGAAAAGAGAATCTGATAAAGCTTTTCTTATCTAGAGTCATTGAGTCATTATATACCTTATTCTATTATGGATCTTCCACGGTCTTTTTTCTTTCATTCTTGCTCGAGCCGGATGATGAAAAATTCTCATGTCCGGTTCCTTTGGGGGATGGATCCTAAAGAATTCACCTATCCCAATAACAAAGAAACCTGACTTAAATGATCCTGTATTAAGAGCAAAATTAGCTAAAGGGATGGGACATAATTATTACGGGGAACCCGCGTGGCCCAACGATCTTTTATATATTTTTCCAGTAGTAATTCTAGGTACTATTGCATGTAATGTAGGTTTAGCGGTTCTTGAGCCGTCAATGATTGGTGAACCGGCGGATCCGTTTGCAACTCCTCTGGAAATATTACCCGAGTGGTACTTCTTTCCCGTGTTTCAAATACTCCGTACAGTACCCAATAAGTTATTGGGCGTTCTCTTAATGGTTTCTGTGCCAACGGGCTTATTGACAGTACCCTTTCTAGAGAATGTCAATAAATTCCAAAATCCATTTCGTCGCCCAGTAGCTACGACAGTCTTTTTAATCGGTACTGCGGTAGCTCTTTGGTTAGGTATTGGAGCAACATTACCCATTGAAAAATCCTTAACTTTAGGTCTTTTTTAGGGATTTTTCAGGTTGATTCATTCAACCGTGAAGTACCGTGCATAGGTATCTAGGAAATAGTTACTTCCAAGTGAATCTTCCCTAGATACCTAAAATCCATTTTATTATGATCCATTTCGCGAAAATATAGATTGTGCCAAAGATGCAAAATTGTTTTCTTTTTTTTTATTCTAACTCGAAAAGGAAGAAGAGGAAAAAATTGCAATGGATTTAAAACGAGAACTTATTCTTAGGTAAATCAATTGGGAGATGCTTCTCTAGAGTGTCCCATATCTGTTTTCCATCTTCCATACGAAAACTGTCAATTCTCATAAGATCTTCTTCAGTCTTACTCAAAAGGTCCAATAGTGTATGTATATTGGCCCTTTTGAGACAATTATACGTTCTAGAAGGCAATTCTAATTGATCAATAAAAATACAATTCAATGGAATTCCTTTTTTGTTTTTCTTTAGATTAGTTAATTTTTTTTGAAAGGTTAAAAGGGGTGGAGTAAACCTGTTTTTATTTTCTTCGAAACTAGTGCCCTCTTCCTCCGCGTGTAGAAAAGGAAGAAATAAATCAATCAAATTACGAGAAGCCTCATAAAGCGCTTCCTTAGGGGTTAAACTTCCATTCGTCCATATTTCTAGAAAAAGTATCTCGTGTTTTTCATTTCCATTCCCACAATAAAAAATACTATAATTCACATTTCGAACAGGCATGGATACAGCATCTATGGGATAACTTCCATCTTGAGAGTTCTTTCTGAGTTCCGTGTGATATCCGCGATCTCTCTTGATCTGTAACTCAATACAGAAATCAATGGGCTCTGTCAAGTTAGCTATAGGTTGTGCCATATCAACGATCTCTACGGAAGGGGGTAAGATGATATCTTGAGCAGTTATGTATCTAGGACCTTTGACACAAATTGATGCGTCTCTAACTCCATAGAGATTACTTCTCAATACAATTTCTTTCAAATTTAGTAAAATTTCTTGTACGGATTCTTCAATACCTGCTATTGTAGAATATTCGTGTGGCACGCTCCCAAATTTTGCACGTGTGATACATGTTCCTTCTATTTCTCCAAGTAAAGCTCTTCGCAAGGCAATACCGACGGTATCCGCTTGACCTTTTCTAAGCGGGGACAAAATGAAACGACCATAATAAAGACGCTTACTATCTACTCTTGATTCAACACACTTCCACTGTAGTGTTTGAGTGGATCCTGCTACCTCCTCTCGAACCATAATAGACTAGTATTATTATTTGATCATTGAATCGTTTATTTCTCTTGAAAGCGGTTTAATTCTTTTACAGACGTCTTTTTTTAGGAGGTCGACATCCATTATGCGGCATAGGTGTTACATCGCGTATACAACTTAATCGTACACCACTTTTAGCAATGGCTCGTAATGCGGCATCTCTTCCACTACCAGCACCCTTTACCATAACTTCTGCTCGTTGCAAACCCACTGTACGAATAGCATCTACTGCTGTTCTTTGACCAGCATAGGGTGATGCTTTTCTTGAGCTTTTGAATCCACAAGTACCCGCGGAGGACCAGAAAACCACCCGACCCTGCGGGTCTGTAACAGTTATAATGGTATTGTTGAAACTAGCTTGAACATGAATAACTCCTTTTGTTATTCTACGTGCACTCTTCCGTAAACTAAAACGCGCATTCCTACGCAAACCAATACGCACTTTCCTACGTGAACCAATTTTTGGTATAGCTTTTGTCATATTTTATTATCTCATAAATATGAGTTAGAAATAACAAAAAGAAAAAAAGATACAAAGATATCCGTTTCAGGGTAAAATATATCCTTTACTTTAATTATTTTATTTGGAATTTGGACATTTCCGCGGGTACTTTTTTTACTTTTTAGAAAGTAAAGTTCTTTTTCGAAAGATTACCCCTGTCTTTGTTTATGCTTCGGGTTGGAACAAATGACTCTAATTCGTCCACGCCTACGAATCAGTCGACATTTTGTACAAATTTTACGAACAGAAGCTCTTATTTTCATATTTCCGTATTCCTTTCTTAAACTATGAATCTAATCTTTGGAAAAAATAAGTCTCTTCGCTTGAATTTTGGAACTTTGAATTTATTACCCTAGAAAAAAAAAGAAAAACCTAATTCTTTGAATCTTTGGTATCCTTCAAATCTTCGGTATCCTTCAAATCTTCGGTATCCTTCGAGTCTTCGGTACGCTTCGAATCCTTATGGGGAAGTCTATAAATTATACGTCCCTTGCTTGAATCATAACGACTTACTTCAATTTTGACCCTATCCCCCATCAGTATTCGTATAGAACTAGACCGGATCTTTCCTGAAATATAGCCCAGAATGATGGTGTCATTCTCTAGGCGAACGCGGAACATTCCGTTGGGTAGGGCTTCCGTAACTAAACCTTCGAAAGTGACTTTTGCTTCTCTCGGGTTTTTTTTTTCTCTCCTATTTTTTTTTTCTGTCATATTTTTTTTTCTCCTATTTTTCTATTTTGATTTTCAAATAAAAAAAAACGTTGTATTTTTATTTGAAAAATAGGAAGTTCGAGATAGAATTCGGGTACTATAGGAGGGGCGATTACCATATATAACATAAGACTTCTCCCCCAATTCTGTTTAGTCGAGCTTCTCGATCTGTCATTATACCTCGAGAAGTAGAAAGAATAGCAATTCCCATTCCGCCCAAAACTTTAGGAATTCCTTGATAGTTGGCATAAATTCGTAAGCCGGGTCGGCTGATACGCTTTAAAAAGGTTCTAGTTCTATATATTCCTTTTCTAGTCTTTCTCTTTTGATGTCGCAAAGTTGAAACCAAGAAATATCTGTTACTTTCCTGATGTTTCCGAACACTTTCAATAAAACCCTCTCGTAGAAGTATTTTAACAATGTTTTCGGTAATATTTGTAGATACTACTCGAACTGTTCCTTTTTTATTCATGTCCGCGTTTCTTATAGAGGTTAGTAAATCAGCAATAGTGTCCTTGCCCATAAGACTCTAATTCTAGGTTCCTCCTAATTTTTCTATAATCAACATGTTTTCTTTTTTTTTTTTATTTTGGATTTTAAAGCATATACGTGAAACACAATCTACTAATTTTTTCTTTGATCTATATCTTGCCTACTAGTATTTATAATACTTCAGGAGCTAATGAAACTATTTTAGTAAAATTCAACTCTCTCAATTCCTCGGCGATCGCGCCAAAAACTCGAGTTCCTTTTGGATTTCCTTTTTGATCAATGATAACCGCTGCATTGTCATCATAGCGTATTATTATACCGTCTTCGCATTTGAACTCTTTACATGTACGTACAATTACAGCTCGAATTACTTCGGATCTTTCTAGAGGCATTTGGGGCACTGCGTCTTTGATTACAGCAACAATAACATCACCAATACGAGCATATCGCTGATTACTAGCAGCTCCTATGACTCGAATACACATCAATTTTCGAGCTCCACTGTTATCTGCTACATTTAAAAGGGTCTGAGGTTGAATCATATTATTTTGATTTCAATTTGTTATTTCAATGCAAAAGGATGAAAGAAATATTGTCTTTCCAGAAAGAAAAACCTGGTTTTTTTATCTTCAATACTCCTTTTTTTGGGTTCTATATCTCTATCTCTAATCGAAGAAATTGACTTCGTATGGGCATTTTACTGGCAGCTATGGAGATAGCTGCTCTAGCTACAGTTTCGGATACTCCGCCCATTTCATAAAGTATTCGACCTGGTTTAACAACGGCTACCCAATATTCGGGGGATCCCTTTCCTGAGCCCATACGTGTTTCCGTGGGTCTTAGTGTAACCGGTTTGTCGGGAAATATACGTACCCATAGTTTTCCACCACGACGTGCATATCGTGTCATTGCTCTTCGTCCTGCTTCTATCTGTCTCGACGTGATCCAAGCGGGTTCAAGTGCTTGAAGAGCATATCTACCAAAACAAATACGATTGCCTCGGCAGGATTTTCCCTTCATTCTTCCTCTATGTTGTTTACGAAATCTGGTTCTTTTGGGGTTATAGTCGATGGTTCTTTCTTAGTTCCATCTCTACTGCAAAACTGGACATGAGAGTTTCTTCTCATCCAGCTCCTCGCGAATGAAATGAGAAAGCGTGCAAATTTCTCTAATTCCATAATATTTTGGAATATTATGGATAGATGCACATTAATAGATAATAGAAAAAGTTAGGGTTTTTTTAATATTGAATATTGAATTTGTTAAAATAGATAAATATATAGTCAAGAAAGAAGATCTAGAATATATCTAGATGTGTGTGTCTATTTATCTATATTCTATATTTATGGATAATGTAATCTTTCTTAACAAAAAATCTCCTTATTTTTACTCTTATTGAATCGCGGTAAAGTATTCTAATTCAATAAATATTTCGCGGGCGAATATTTACTCTTTCCTGTCTTATTTGTTAATTTATATTATAACCTTACCAAATAAGGCAATTTTTTTGGTTTGTTCCGCCATCCCACCCAATGAAGTATTAGGATTCTTTTCAATAAAATCCTATGCAGTCATAGGTTCTGTCGTTCCCACTACTTCTCCTTTAATGGTTAGGTCTGAATCCCACAATGGAGCTTCCAAAAAATTTCTTTCCGAGTCAATTTTCTCAGTTTTATTAACCCGGGCCGCTCTTTATTATTGTTTTAAATTTGTATTTCTTGTTTCAAGTTACGATTTCGAATTCTCTGTTATTTTTATTATATTGATGCTTTATCACATTGCCTTTTATGATGTAACTCATAGACCATACATATTGGAATCCTATATCTTTCTTATTCCTATTCTTTCCTTCTATCATCCCTCCTTTTATCCACATCCCTTTAGTTTTGCTTCACAACCTAGAATCCATTTTCTTTTTTAGAGAAAAAATTGCAGTTGCTACAACTATATGATAGATCTACTCATTTATGATAGATGTATCATATAGTGACTGTTTCTTAGTTAGGATCTCGACAATACGAAGCAATAGGTTGGTTATTAGTTAATTTTCTATAATTACTAAGTTTTTTTCTTTTTCTATTTATAGTAGGGTTCAGTCAATTTTTTTGAATCTCCATTTTCGACTCTAAAGAAAAAACTAACGAGTCACACACTAAGCATAGCAATTATATTAAAAGATTTATCAATTTTCATTAAATCTTATAGAAAGAGGTAGAATTTCTTCTTCTTTTTCAGGGATTTCAGGAAAAATAAGGCTCTTGTCATTTTTTATTCTATCACTGAACAGAATGGGAAGACAAGGCTAGTTATTCTTCGTCTACGAATATCCAAATTTTTACACCTAATACTCCATAGATAGTTCGAATTGGATAGCAGCAATAATCAATTTTAGCGCGAATTGTTTGGAGGGGAAGTCTACCCTTTTTGATGCATTCGGCACGTGCAATTTCTTTCCCTGCGAGACGACCTGCAATTTTTACTTTTACTCCCCTTATATCTGCTTTTTTAGTTAATTCAATGGCTTTTTTCATTGCCTTTCGGAATGAAACTCTATTTTTTAATTGGAAAGCTATATATTCTGCAAGAATGTTAGGTTGTCTATAAGGTTCTTTAACTTTTTCAATAGCAATATTAAGTCTCTGGTTTACAGAATTAACTTCCTTTTGTAGATCTTTCTCTAATTCTTCGATTGCTCCTTTTTTCTTTAATAAATTGGGGAATCCAATATGGATTATGACGTGGATCGTATCGATTTCTTTTTGAATTTCTATATGTGTAATTACTTCGGAACTTGAGCCTGAGTCCATTTTTCTATTATGTGTAATTACTTCGGAACTTGAGTCTGATTCTATTTTTCTATTCGAGCCTTTTTTCCTATTCTTTTGTATATAGTTCTTGATACAATTCCGTATTTTTTTATCTTCCTGTAGACCTTCAGAATAATTTTTTGGTTGTGCGAACCAAAAGGAATGGTGATTTTGGGTTGTACCAAGTCTGAAACCGAGTGGATTTATTTTTTGTCCCATATTTTTCTATTCTATTTTTTTTTACTGGGAATCGAAATCTTAGATGGATCTAAAGATTATTTAGATTTCTTTACTATATTTAGTACAATTGTTATATGACACATGGTTTTTTTTATGGGAGAACTACGTCCTCGAGCTCGAGGTCTGAATTTTTTCATAATAGTACTCCTACTTACTTCGGCTTTAGTGATGAATAAATTCGCTTTGTCGAAATCCCTATAATGAGTAGCATTTGCTGCTGCCGAATAAACCAACTTTAGGATGGGATAAGATGCTTGATAAGGCATGAGGTTCAGTATCATAACAGTTTCTTCGTAGTAACGCCAGCGAATCTCATCAAGAACTCTTTGTGCTTTGAAAACAGACATATGGATGCGTTTTTGTGCTTTGAAAACCCGTTCGAACTTAAGTAGACGATCGGTTGGAACTTTCCTTGCGAGTTTCCTTAGCCCACTCTTCTTCTTCTTTATTCTAGGGGTATACTTTACCAGTTTGAAACTTGTCATAAATAAGGTTATTCCCCGCCTACCTTTGTTTGTTTTTTTTTTTATTTTGAATCTTTCTATTCTGAATTCAGTTAACGACGAGATTTAGTATCTTTTCTTGCACTTTCATAACTCGTGAAATGCCGAGTAGGCACGAATTCCCCCAATTTGCGACCTACCATAGGATTTGTTATGTAAATAGGTATATGTTCCTTTCCATTATGAATCGCGATTGTATGGCCAACCATTGCGGGTAGAATGCTAGATGCCCGGGACCACGTTACTATTGTTTCTTTCTCCTCCTTCATATTGACCTTTTCGATTTTTGCCAATAAATGATGAGCTACAAAAGGATTCGTTTTTTTTCGTGTCACAGCTGATTACTCCTTTTTCCATTTTAAAGAGTGGCATTCTATGTCCAATATCTCGATCGAAGTATGGAGGTCAGAATAAATAGAATAATGATGAATGGAACAAAGAGAAAAATCCTTTAGCTGGATAAGGGGCGGATGTAGCCAAGTGGATCAAGGCAGTGGATTGTGAATCCACCATGCGCGGGTTCAATTCCCGTCGTTCGCCCATCGCATTATTGCAAATTCCAAAAATGCAATTTTCCATATTCCTAGTTACGTATTTACTTACGGCGACGAAGAATAAAACTATCACTATATTTTTTCCTTTTCCTAGTTCTTCTTCCAAGCGCAGGATAACCCCAAGGGGTTGTGGGTTTTTTTCTACCAATGGGGGCTTTCCCTTCACCGCCCCCATGGGGGTGGTCCACAGGGTTCATAACTACCCCTCTTACTACGGGGCGTTTACCTAGCCAACACTTAGATCCGGCTCTACCCAAACTTTTTTGGTTCACCCCAACATTACCCACTTGTCCGACTGTTGCTAAGCAATTTTGGGATACCAAACGGACCTCCCCAGATGGTAATCTTAAAGTGGCCGATTTACCCTCTTTTGCAATCAGTTTCGCTACAGCACCTGCTGCTCTAGCTAATTGCCCACCCCTTCCACGTGTGATTTCTATGTTATGTATGGCCGTGCCTAAGGGCATATCGGTTGAAGTAGATTCTTCTTTTCTCTCAAAAAACCCCTTCCCAAACTGTACAAGCTTCTTCCAAAGCATACAGCTTTCTAGATGTATATGACGATCTCTAGACAGATGGATCTTATATGAATCGTATGATGAAGTACCACATGAGTGGATATATAGGAAAGGAATCCAAATCTGCCGAATCGCTCATGTTATGATCTTCTACATCCTAGGTCTCCGCGTTCCGTCATCTGGCTTATGTTCTTCATGTAGCATTCAGATCGAATGACTCTATGAAATTACGTCGATACTTCCACATATTATGGGTAACGTAGGAGACATCCCTATTTTCCCCGGGGGGTCTTAATTACCACTGCTTAGCTTTCAATTCGCCTCTGACCATCAAATTAAATGTGAATAACCCGTCCTCCTCTCTTTGAAACAAGGGGCGCTTCCGGTTCTGTGCGTGCTTCAAACAATTTTGTCTTCTCCATATTACCATATCTCTAGAGTCAATAATTTTCTATGAGGAACTACTGAACTCAATCACTTGCTGCCGTTACTCAACAGTTTTCTGTTGAGGTCTATCCCGTAGAGGTAGTCAAATTGGATCAGTGATCGATTTCTAGGTTTCGTCGTAAACCTAATTGGTTACTTCCAATTACGTAAATCAATAGTTCAAACCGCACTCAAAGGTAGGGCATTTCCCATTGATATAGGAACTTTTGTACCAGAAACAATAGTATCTCCAATTATAGCCCCTCTGGGATGTAAAATATATCTCTTCTCACCATCCCCATAGTGTATGAGACAAATGTATGCATTTCGATTAGGGTCGTATTCTATGGTTACGATTCTACCAGATATGTCTTTTTGATTCCGTCGAAAATCGATTTTACGGTATAGGCGCTTATGACCTCCCCCTCTATGCCTTGCGGTAATGATTCCTCTGGAATTACGACCTTTACCACAACGGTGCCGTCCATGGATCAAATTATTTCGTGGATTGGATTTCACTTGCCTGTCTACGGTTCCCTTGCGTGTGCTCGGGATAGGTGTTTTGTATAAATGTTTCGCCGTATTATTAAGTATTCTCCTTTAGTTTTTTTCTCTATCTAGAAGTGGAATAGAATAACCCGGTTGAAGGGTAATGATCATACGTCTGTAATGCATTGTATGTCCCAGAATAGGTCCCATTCTTCTACCCTTTCTGGGTAGTCGATGGCTATTCACAGCTACTACCTTAACACCAAAGAAGAGTTCGACCCAATGCTTTATTTCTGTCTTAGTGAATCCCGATTCGACATTAAAAGTATATTGATTCTTTCCCAATAAACGAAGACTTTTTTCTGTAAATACTGCGTATTTGATTCCATCCATAAATCGACTTTCCCTCCTATGCTCTGAGTTCCAGTATCGATAAGAATTCGAGTTCTTATTGTTCTTATGTTATGGTATGAATATACCATACCAATTCGTTATGTATGGATGATGGATGAGATTCCATGGATAGAGAGCCAGTTCCAATAGACTTATGGAACGTTCCCGTTCGCGTGCATCCAGCAGGAATTGAACCCGCAAATTTACCAATTATGAGTTGGGCGCTTTAACCATTCAGCCATGGATGCTTAACAGGGATCATCGTACATCGTAAATAACCAATTTTCATATAGAAAGACATATCATAGAAAAATGAAATCGAAAATATTCGGAGATGGCAAATATTCGGAGATGACTATGAAAACACCTCTCTGGATCCTCGAATTGAAAGAGAGATTGAGAGGGATCAAGAATCCTAATTCTCGCTATTTGGAATGGATCCAATTCTATTGAGTCTGACTCATAGTGATCATTTCTCTTTAGCAAAGAATGACCTTGGTTATCAAAGGATTGAACAACCGGGATCCATTTACTTATGATACCTAGTTGACATTGATAACAAGGATCTAATGAATTATGAGTTTAATAGATCCTCTTTAGCAGAAAGACGTATATTCCTTGCTCATTATCAGACAATCACTTATTCCCAAACCTCGTGTGGGGCTAATCGTTTTCATTTACCATCTCATGGAAAACCCTTTTCGTTCCGCTTAGCCCTATCGGGTATTTTAGTGATAGGTTCTATAGGAACTGGACGATCCTATTTGGTCAAATACCTAACGAAAAATTCCTATTTTCCTTTCATTAAGGTACGAGGGCTTCTTATTCCACAAGAACGAAAGCACCTTTTCATTCTTTCATATACTAGGGGTTTTTACTTGGAAAAGACAATGTTCCATACTAAAGGATTCGGGTCCATAACCACGAGTTCCAGTGCACTAGATCTTGTAGCACTTAGCAACGAGGCCCTATCCATTAGTATTCCACATAAGAAATCCATTATAGAAACTAATACAATTAGATTAGCTCTTCATAGACAAACTTGGGGTTTGCGAGCCAAGGTAAGACCGGCTCGGGATCATGGGACCCTTTTCTATCAGATAGGAGGGGCTCTTGTACAAAATAGACTTCTAAGTAATAACCCCATAGAATCTATCTATATAAAGAGGCAATCGTGTCAGGAAGCGGGTTTTTCTTTGGCCAAAGGGTACTTCGAACTTGGAACGAGCATGAAGAGATTAACGAGACTTCTTTCTCTTTTGAGTTTTTCTGGCGGACCGGTCGCGCAAGATCTTTGGTCTTCCCCCGGAACCGATGAAAAAAAGTGGGTCGCTTCTTATGGACTCGCTCAGAATGATTCTTCTCTATCTATAGTTCATGGCCTATTAGAAGTAGAAGGTGCTCTGGTGCAATCCTTACCGACAGAAAAAGATTGCAGTCAGGTTGATAATAATTGAGTGCCATTACTTCGTCGGTCCGAACCAAGGAATCCGTTAGAAATGTTTTGAAATGGATATTGTTCTCTCTTTGATCAGGGATTGCTATATGAAAAGAAGTGGAGTTTGAAAAAGGGAACGGAATGGTCAAACCGGAACTGCTAGAGGAACGAATTTTCAATAGCATAACTTGGGCTCCTAGAATATGGCGCCCTTGGGACAATCTATTTGATTGCAGGGTTTTGTTCCGAAGCAAAGATATCCGCGGAGGCCGGTTCGTTCGTCCTATTCTGATATTCAGGACCAAGAGGTACTGGATTCTCTTTCGGATAGGCCCTGAAAGGAGAAGAAAGGCTGAAATGCCAACGGATCTCTGTCTATTCTCTAATTCACCCGATCCGATAGTACCCGTTTTTGGAACGTCCAGTGCCAAAGTCACTGAATGGGTAAGTCACCAATCCAATCCCTTTGACAAATCGGGTGTCATATTAGATATCATATTCTATATATATAGAAATATCATAGAATAGACATATAGAATTTTTGGTCGGGAAATTCGAATGAATCATTGAGTGAAAAAGGAGCAAAGAATGACAAAAGACGAGACTCTACTAGTCTTCACTCTTGTGGTTT